ATCATAGCATTTGACAATGCTGTATATAGCATTTGACAACGCTGTATATAGCATTTGACAACGCTGTATATAGCATTTGACAACGCTGTATATAGCATTTGACAATGCTGTATATAGCATTTGACAATGCTGTATATAGCATTTGACAACGCTGTATATAGCATTTGACAACGCTGTATATAGCATTTGACAATGCTGTATATAGCATTTGACAATGCTGTATATAGCATTTGACAACGCTGTATATAGCATTTGACAATGCTGTATATAGCATTTGACAATGCTGTATATAGCATTTGACAACGCTGTATATAGCATTTGACAACGCTGTATATAGCATTTGACAACGCTGTATATAGCATTTGACAATGCTGTATATAGCATTTGACAATGCTGTATATAGCATTTGACAATGCTGTATATAGCATTTGACAATGCTGTATATAGCATTTGACAATGCTGTATATAGCATTTGACAACGCTGTATATAGCATTTGACAACGCTGTATATAGCATTTGACAATGCTGTATATAGCATTTGACAATGCTGTATATAGCATTTGACAATGCTGTATATAGCATTTGACAACGCTGTATATAGCATTTGACAACGCTGTATATAGCATTTGACAATGCTGTATATAGCATTTGACAATGCTGTATATAGCATTTGACAACGCTGTATATAGCATTTGACAATGCTGTATATAGCATTTGACAATGCTGTATATAGCATTTGACAATGCTGTATATAGCATTTGACAATGCTGTATATAGCATTCTATTTCAGGAACTTAACTCTGTTTGTTAATAATCAATTGAACTATTGTTTAAGCACAGTTCTTTAATTACAGTGTGCTTAAATACCTACTCTTCTTGCCAAAACATCTCCTGTTTCCGGGGGGTTTACTGTTAGATGTTTTAGGATTAAGGGGGGGTAGGGGGGGTTTACCTTTCCTTAAACTCGCAATTGCAGGGGGGGCACGAAAGAGAGGAGAATTGAGAGATACAGTCATGTCATTATGCCCATGATATATCTTAATGCAACTCTTGACGGTATGTCTTTTCACCATTCACATTACTGTGCCGAGCAAGGAAATGAACAACCTTGGCGAACATAGACGCTCTGCACTCTGAAATGTCAAGTGAAAGGAGAACAAAAAAAGGAACCAGATGCCCTATGGAGTGAACGCCCGGCTTGGTGGGTAACGAGGGGATGTTTTCCACCATTAACTTATGCAAGCGTCGATGAAAGTGTGCGGAAAGTCCTATTAATGGCCCTGAAGTAGGAACCAAATGCCAGGAATAGTTCATTAAGTGAAACCCCCACAGTTATTGTCCTTGACCATCAATAACCGTTAGCCTTAAGAAATAGTCCTGTTGGTCGGTTCTTACTGTGCATTAATTTTTCTTATCAGAGAAGTGGAGTGCTTGGTATAAATGTTTTATTGCAGGTCTGCTAGGATTATATACTTGTTATTAGATTCATTTAGTAATATTATGAGTTGGATCAGGTTTGGGGTCCTCTTATTTATTATGCAAACCCTTGAATGGTCTAAGTAAGATAATGGTGATAATACATATAAGTTCCGATGTCGTACATATACTTCGCAGTGAGTAGTTTAAGGTTAGAATCCTGGCTTTGGGAGCCAGGGGTGGGAGTTAGATTCTCTCCTCTTTGAGATGTTTTTGTAGTTGAATACAACAGTAAATTTTCGATTTACAGGTCTAGGTTGAAATCCTGGTAGAAACCATGACTTTTTTAATGTGGTTAACTCTGTTTTGTTTTGTCTTGGGTCTTGTGGCTGTTGCTTCAAACCCCTCCCCTTATTTTGCTGCGCTAGGGTTGGTTATAGTGGCGGGGTTTGGGTGTGGGGTGTTAGTTGGCCATGGGGGATCCTTTCTGGCTTTAGTCTTGTTTTTAATTTACCTTGGGGGCATGCTTGTAGTATTTGCTTACTCTGCCGCATTGGCTTCGGAGCCTTACCCTGAGACTTGGGGGAGTCGTCCAGTACTCTTCAACATAGTGGGGTTTGTCGTGGCGGTGGCTCTAGTATCCTTCTTCTTTTCGGGTGTTTGGTTTGAGGCATCTTGATTGGGGGTTGATGAGCTAGGTGAGTTTTCTTCTAGCCGCGGGGATATAAGCGGGGTTGCTCTCATTTACAGTTCTGGAGGGGGCTTGTTAGTTATCGGGGCGGGGGTGTTACTGCTTACTTTATTTGTTGTTCTTGAGTTAACTCGGGGTTTATCCCGGGGGGCTCTTCGGGCGGTGTAGTTATCAAAATGCTTGGGGTTTTCACCCAAAACTCTGCCTCGACAAGGCAGTATAATCTTTTTACTAGCACTTTAAAGAAAGTGACAGATTGGTTATGTGGTTGACTTGAAATCGGCCGATGGGGGTTCGATTCCCTCCTTTCTCGCAGGCTCGGGTAGGATGGCTGAGAGTTTAAGTGGTGGATTGTAGACCCATGTACAGAGGTTCAATTCCTCTTCCTATCAAGCCCTGGGGTGTTAACATGCCAGATTGCAAATCTGAAGATGCAGGCGAGGAGCCTGCCGGGGCTTGTTTAAAGCCTTAGCTTAATTAAAGTCTCTGTTTTGCATGCAGAAGATGTGGGATAATCCCCCGCAGGTTTTATTAGAAAGTGGTGTAGTGGGAGCACCAAGAGTTTTGATCTCTTCGGGGTGGGTTCGAATCCCATTTTTCTAATTTGTTGGTTAATCCTTAACATCTCCTGTTTCCGGGGGGCTTACTGTTAGATGTTTTAGGATTAAGGGGGGGTAGGGGGGGTTTACCTTTCCTTAAACTCGCAATTGCAGGGGGGGCACGAAAGAGAGGAGAATTGAGAGATACAGTCATGTCATTATGCCCATGATATATCTTAATGCAACTCTTGACGGTATGTCTTTTCACCATTCACATTACTGTGCCGAGCAAGGAAATGAACAACCTTGGCGAACATAGACGCTCTGCACTCTGAAATGTCAAGTGAAAGGAGAACAAAAAAAGGAACCAGATGCCCTATGGAGTGAACGCTCGGCTTGGTGGGTAACGAGGGGATGTTTTCCACCATTAACTTATGCAAGCGTCGATGAAAGTGTGCGGAAAGTCCTATTAATGGCCCTGAAGTAGGAACCAAATGCCAGGAATAGTTCACTAAGTGAAACCTCCACAGTTATTGTCCTTGACCATCAATAACCGTTAGCCTTAAGAAATAGTCCTGTTGGTCGGTTCTTACTGTGCACTAATTTTTCTTATCAGAGAAGTGGAGTGCTTGGTATAAATGTTTTATTGCAGGTCTGCTAGGATTATATACTTGTTATTAGATTCATTTAGTAATGTTATGAGTTGGATCAGGTTTGGGGTCCTCTTATTTATTATGCAAACCCTTGTATGGTCTAAGTAAGATAATGGTGATAATACATATAAGTTCCGATGTCGTACATATCATTTGGGTCGGGATCTGCCAATTACCGGGCTGAAGCAGAAGGGGGGAATTTAGCCCCCGACTTCCGGCTTACAAGACCGGCGCTCTAGTACTGAGCTACTACTGCATTCAGGTAATAGGGTTTTGTTCTCTAGTCATCCGGATAGGGGCATTAAGATGATAAAGATTGAGAAATATAGCAGGGATGCTAGTTGTCCAATAATAATATATGGGTCTTCTACTGGTATTCCCCCAATCCATGTTAGAATAATTACGTCAGCGATCAGGAGTCAAAATAGGGCTTGTGTTAGTGGGCGGAATGTCAGGCTTCGTTGTTTAGAGGTGTGCGGGATTGGGACTAATATCAGGACTAGGATTGAGAACAACAGGGCTAGTACCCCTCCTAGTTTGTTTGGAATGGAACGTAGGATTGCGTAGGCAAAGAGAAAGTATCATTCAGGCTTGATATGTGGGGGTGTGACTAAGGAGTTGGCGGGGGTGAAGTTGTCTGGGTCTCCGAGGACATTGGGTGAAAATAAAGCGATAATGACTAGTGCAATAAGTAATACTGCGAAACCAAGAAGGTCTTTGTATGAAAAGTATGGGTGAAATGAGATTTTGTCTGCCTCAGCGCTAATTCCAGTCGGGTTATTTGAGCCTGTTTCGTGAAGGAACAATAGGTGGATGACTGTCAGGGCTAGAACTACAAAGGGAAGTAAGAAATGGAATGCAAAGAAGCGGGTGAGGGTGGCATTGTCTACAGAGAAGCCTCCTCAGATTCACTGTACTAATGCATTGCCGACGTAGGGTACGGCGGAGAGAAGATTGGTAATTACTGTTGCGCCTCAGAAAGATATTTGTCCTCAGGGCAGTACATAGCCGACGAAGGCTGTTATTATTACAAGGAGGAGGAGAACTACTCCGATATTTCAGGTTTCCTTATAGAGGTAGGATCCATAATACAGGCCCCGTCCAATGTGCATGTAAATGCAGATGAAGAAGAAAGAGGCTCCGTTGGCGTGCATATTGCGGATTATTCAGCCATAGTTAACATCACGACAAATGTGGGCGACGGATGAGAAAGCAGTAGCGATGTCTGATGTGTAGTGTATGGCTAGGAATAGTCCTGTTAGAATTTGGGCAATTAAACATAGTCCTAGAAGAGACCCAAAATTCCACCAAACTGAGATGTTTGCAGGGGCTGGGAGGTCTACTAGTGCATCGTTTGCGATTTTTAACAGGGGGTGGGACTTTCGCAGGTTGGTCATTAGCGGGTTTTGTTTTGAAGCCTTAAGAGTACAAATAAAAGTGCTGTCGGGAGGGCGAGGAGAAAAATAGTTAGGAAACTTTTAACTTTTCCTTGTTGAATGTTGCTGGTTATGCTTGCAAGCGGTGTTAGTGTTGAAGAGATTGTTTTGGGTCCTGTTTTCTCTAGTCATGTTTGATCAATTATTTGATTGGCTGCATTTTGTCCTAGGGCTAGTCCGATTGCTGGTGCATATCGGTGTACTAGAGGTGGGAAGTAGCCAAGCATGTTTGAAAAGGCGTGGGGTGTTCGGTTAGGGATGGTTTTCATCTGTTTGCTTGTAAGGTACGATAGTTCTAAAGCAATAATAAGCCCAATAATTGTTACAGTCAAGGCAGCTATTTTAAGTCCGAGGGGTATGGATATAATTGGGGTTTTGTCGGGGGTTATATTTGAGGTAATTAGTAGGCCTGCAATGATGCTTCCCCAGGCTAACCGTTTGATAGGGTTAATGACTGCTGGGTGATTTTCATTGATCGGGGAGAAGGCGTTGAATCGAGGGTGGCCTATGGGCACATAAAATACTACTCGAAGGCTGTAAACTGCAGTTAAAGCAGTTGCTACCAGTGTGAGGGCAAGTGCTCAGGCGTTTAGTTCTGAGGTATTTAAGGCTTCAATGATTGCGTCTTTTGAGAAGAACCCGGCTAGAAAAGGGGTGCCCGTGAGTGCTAGACTCCCTACTGTTAGAGCGGAGGAGGTAAAGGGGGCTAGGTGGTGCATGCCTCCTATTTTTCGGATATCCTGTTCGTCATTAAGGCTGTGGATAATAGACCCTGAACATAAAAATAGTATGGCTTTGAAAAATGCGTGTGTGCAAATATGAAGGAATGCAAGTTGGGGTTGGTTTAGGCCAATTGTTACTATTATGAGGCCTAGTTGACTTGATGTTGAAAATGCTACGATCTTCTTGATGTCATTTTGAGTTAGTGCGCAAATTGCGGTAAATAGGGTTGTTAGGGCGCCCAAACAGAGGCAGATTGTTAAGGCCCGGGGGTTGTGTTCGAGTAGGGGGCTGAGTCGCACTAAAAGGAAAATTCCGGCAACAACCATGGTGCTGGAGTGCAATAGTGCGGAAACTGGGGTGGGGCCCTCTATCGCGGATGGTAGCCAAGGGTGGAGTCCAAATTGGGCTGACTTTCCAGTGGCGGCCACAATTGCTCCTATTAGTGGTAGGGTCAGGTCTATTCCTTTGGACACAGCGATTATTTGGGGTAATTCTCAGGAGTTTAGGTTTGTAGCCATTCACGCTATTGCGAGGATTAATCCGATGTCGCCGACTCGGTTATATAAGACTGCCTGGAGGGCGGCAGTGTTGGCGTCTGCCCGGGCGTGCCATCAGCCGATTAGCAGAAACGATAAAATGCCTACCCCTTCTCAGCCAATGAATAGTTGGAATATATTATTCGCTGTTACCAGGATTAGCATGGCAATTAAGAATACAAGGAGGTACTTAAAAAATCGGTTTATATAGGGGTCGCTGTGCATATATCATGAAGCAAACTCTAAAATAGATCAGGATACGTATAGGGCAATGGGCAAAAATATCAGCGAGTAAAAATCAAATTTAAAGCTAATACTGATGTCGAAGGTTGTTGTGTTTATCCAGGTGTATACGGTGGCAATTTCTTCTGCGCCCTGATTAAGGAAAACACACAGGGGGATGATGCTTGTAAAAAATGCAAGTTTTACTGAAGTTTTTACGTGTGATGTTGCTCATGCTTTGTTACGTGCCGTAGGTGAGAGGGTTGTGATTAGGGGGTATACCAGTAGGGCAAATACCATTAAAAGTGTTGAGGTTATAATGTGGGCAGTATTAAACATAGCTACTACTTGGATTTGCACCAAGAGTTTCTGGTTCCTAAGACCAGCGGATGAGCTGTTATCCTTTAGGAGCAGTTCGAGTGAGCCTAGGAGTCCAACCTAGGTCGCGAAAATTAGCAGTTTTTGGTGCTGCGAGCCTCTCTCGGCGGACAAGAAGATTTTAACTTCTGTTTTTAGAATCACAATCTAATGTTTTTAATTAAACTATGTCTGCATGTAATTAACCCTCAGATTAGCTCGGGTTTAGCAATAATCAACAATAGGGGTAATAGATGAAGCGTAACGAGAAGGTGTTCGCGGGTGTGTGATGGTTCTAGGTTACAGATTAAGTTGGGTACGGGCCCGCGTTGTGTTATCAAGAATATATAAAGTGAATAACCAGCCGTGATTAGAGTTCCTAGTCCCGTTAGCACAATCGTTAACGGGCTTCAGTTGAACAGAGAGGTAATGATTATTAGTTCTCCTATAAGGTTAGGTAGTGGGGGAAGGGCCAAATTTGCAAGACTACCAATAAATCATCATGTAGCTATAAGTGGAAGGATTGCCTGCATTCCCCGGGCTAGGACTATTGTTCGACTGTGTGTTCGCTCATAGTTGGTGTTTGCGAGACAGAAGAGTGCTGATGAGGTCAGTCCGTGGGCAATTATAAGAATAGTGGCTCCGGCTAGCCCCCACGGTGTTTGAATGAGAATACCCCCAACCACCAGACCCATGTGGCTAACTGAAGAGTAGGCGATTAGCGACTTTAGGTCTGTTTGTCGTAGACAGATGGAGCCAGTTATAATAATTCCTCAAAGTGCTAGTACAATAAATGGATAACTTATCTCCTTGGTTAGAGGCTCTAGTAGAGTTATTACCCGAATTATTCCATATCCGCCCAGTTTTAGTAGTACTGCGGCTAGGACCATTGATCCTGCTACTGGGGCCTCTACGTGGGCTTTGGGTAATCAAAGGTGTACTCCATACAGGGGTATTTTAACCAAAAATGCTAGTATACAACCCACCCATCATATTTTGTGGCCCTTAGTTACAAGATTTATGGTTTCGGGGTACTGCATAATTAGGAGGGATAGTGTTCCGTTTTTATTAATGAGTGCGAGTAGCACTACAAGCAGGGGTATAGATGCCGATAGTGTATAAAATAGGAAATATGTTCCTGCAGCAATTCGATCTGGTTGATTACCCCATCGTGTAATTAGAAGGAGTGTGGGGATTAGAGTTGCTTCAAATATTACATAGAACATGATTAGTTCAGTGGCTCCGAATGCTAAAATCAGGAACAGCTGTAGCGAGGCTAACAGAAGGATATAGAGGCGTTGCCGGTTTAGTGGTTCATTTTTTGTGTGGTTTTGGCTTGCCAAGATTATTAAGGGTAAAAGCCAACAAGATAGTACTAGAAGGGGGGTTGAAAGGGGATCGGTGGCAATAAATTGATTTAAAGAGGTCCACCCTGTCTCGGAGGGGTTGTAGATTCATGTTAGGCTTACTAATGCAATGCAGAAACTATGGGCGAGAGTGTTGGTTCATAGCCATTTAGGTTGGGATAATCAAATTGTTGGTATGAGCATTACTGTGGGTAAAAGAACTTTTAGCATTGTAGGAGGTTTAAGCTTTGTAGGTGGTCTGTCCCGTGGGTGCGAGCGGTGGCTACTAGTAAACCTAGGCCTGCGCTTGCTTCACAGGCTGAGAAAGCCAGTAGGATTAAAGGGGCTGTTGAGAAATTAGTTGAGTCAAGTTGTAAGGTTCATAGCGATAGTGCGACGAATAATGATAGTATCATGCCTTCTAGGCATAGAAGGGCAGACAAAAGGTGGTGGCGGTGAAGAGCAAGTCCTGAGAGGCCTAGGGTAAATGCTGCTGAAAAGGCAAAATGGCTGGGTGTCATTAGGTGACTGTGGACTCTAACCACAAGTGCTTGAGCCGAAATCAAGAGTTTTTCTTAAACTAGCCCCCTATTCAGCTCATTCTAATCCCCCTTGAATCCATTCGTAGACTAAGCCCAGTGTAAGTAGGACTAAAACCCCGGCTGCCCAGCCAAATGTGAGAAGTGGTGAGGCTAGTTGGTCCCCTCATGGGAGGGGAAGAAGGAGGGCAATTTCTAGGTCGAAGAGAAGGAAGAGGATGGCAACTAGGAAGAATCGAAGGGAGAAGGGGAGGCGGGCGGAGCCTATTGGGTCAAAACCGCATTCGTAAGGGGAGAGCTTTTCGTGGTCTGGGTTAATTATGGGCAATCAAAAAGACACAATTGCCAGTACAACACAAAGGATAACTGCAATTAAAATAATGGTTAAAAGTAGGTTCATTATCTTTCCTTGGATTTTAACCAAGGCCTGGTGATTGGAAGTCACTTATACTGAATTAATACTAGAAAGATTAAGAACCTCATCAATAGATAGAGATATACAGGAATAATCAAACAACATCTACAAAATGTCAATATCAAGCAGCTGCCTCAAATCCAAAGTGGTGTGTCGACGTAAAATGGTGCTGAATTTGTCGTAGGAGGCATACGGCTAGAAAAGAGGAGCCGATGAGCACGTGCAGTCCGTGGAAACCAGTGGCTACGAAGAATGTACACCCGTAGGCCCCGTCTGCAATAGTGAACGGAGCTTCATGGTACTCTAGTCCTTGTAAAAAAGTGAAGTAGCCGCCTAGTAGAATTGTAAGGGCTAGTGATTGAATGGCTTGTTTGCGTTTACCCTCTATAATACTGTGGTGCGCTCATGTTACTGTCACGCCTGATGCCAGGAGGACCGCGGTATTAAGAAGTGGTACTTCGAAGGGATCAAGGGGGGTGATGCCGGCTGGGGGTCATATTCCGCCAAGCTCTGGTGTTGGGGCCAGGCTGGAGTGGTAAAAGGCTCAAAAAAATCCTAGGAAAAATAAGACTTCTGAGGTGATAAATAAAATTATGCCGTAGCGTAGGCCCTTTTGAACTGGGGGTGTGTGGTGGCCTTGAAATGTTCCTTCTCGGACGATGTCACGTCATCATTGGTAAATTGTTAAGATAAGGAGGATGGTTCCCAGGGTTATAAGGGTAACAGAGTGAAAGTGAAATCAGATAGCGAGACCTGATGTTATTAGTAATGCTGCAATAGCGCCTGTTAGGGGTCAGGGGCTTGGGTCGACTATATGGTAGGGGTGTGCTTGATGGGCCATTATAGGTTTTCTTGTAGGTAGAGGCTTAATAACAGAATAAAAACATAGGCCTGGATTATCGCTACTGCTGTTTCTAGAATTACTAATATGAGCAGCAGGAGGCCCGTGGCAACAGCAATGCTTGGCATAATAGATATAAATACGAAAGTGGCTTTTGCAATAAGTTGCATTAAGAGGTGACCTGCGGTCAAGTTAGCAGTTAGTCGAACCCCTAAGGCAAGTGGGCGGATAAAAAGACTAATTGTTTCGATGATAATAAGTACTGGAATCAGGGCGGTTGGGGTGCCTTCTGGCAGTAGATGTGCTAGAGAGAGGTTCGGCTGGTTCCGTATACCCACGATAACGGTCCCCAGTCATAGGGGAACTGCTAACCCTAAATTGAGAGAGAGTTGGGTTGTTGGGGTAAAGGTATAGGGCAAGATTCCGGGCACATTCATTATAACTAAAAATAGGAATAGCGATATAAATAGTAAAGCTCACTTGTGGCCGGAGGGTTTAACTGGGAGCAAGACCTCGGCGGAACATCGGTTTAAGGATCAGGTTTGTACTCCTAGGAGTCGATTGACCACTCATCGCCCTTGGGGGCCGGGGAATAGAATAAAGGGGAGGGTCATGGCTAGGGCAATTAATGGGATGCCAAATAAGATGGTAGATTCAAACTGGTCGAAAAAGCTTAGTATCATGGTCAATTTCATAGGTTTTTGCCTAACAGTTTCTCGTCTTGGGTAGTGATTTCGTTAGGTGAAGTATACATTATTACTTTGTTGGGTACGATTGTCAAGAAAACTAATCAAGAAAACAATAAGATCATCAATCATGGGGCTGGGTTAAGTTGGGGCATGTCGCAAAGGGTGGGTACTAACCACCAATCTCCAGATTAAAAGGCTGGCGCTTGGATTTTTAGCTTCTTAGCGAGGCGTCTTCTGTTATCAATGTTGACCACCCCTCAAAGTATTCTAGGGGGGTAGATTCTACCACAATTGGTATGAAGCTGTGGTTTGCTCCACAAATTTCTGAACACTGTCCATAGAAGACACCAGGGCGGTTGACAACAAAGGAGGTTTGATTTAGTCGGCCAGGGACTGCGTCTACTTTAACCCCTAGTGCAGGCAGGGCTCATGAGTGAAGTACGTCTTCTGCTGTCACAAGAACTCGGATTGGTGATTCTGAGGGTACTACTATTCGGTGGTCTGCTTCTAGTAGGCGAAACTGTCCGGGGTGAAGGTCCTGTGTTTGGATTATATAAGCATCGAATTCTAATTCTTGGTAGTCTGTGTATTCATATGTTCAGTATCATTGGTGGCCGATGGCTTTTACTGTTATGTGGGGGGCGTTGACTTCGTCTATTATGTAAAGTAAACGCAGGGAGGGAAGTGCAATCAAAATCAGGACGAATGCGGGGAGAACTGTTCAGATTACTTCAATTTCTTGGGAGTCTAGCACTAGTTTGTCAGTAAGTTTAGCTGTCACTATGGCAACAAGAACATATAGAACTATAGTGCTAATTAAGATTACGATTATTAGGGCGTGGTCGTGGAAGTGGAGTAATTCTTCTATTAAGGGGGAGGCTGCATCTTGGAGTCCGAGTTGTGTTGGGTGGGCCATTCGCTTAGACATGCGAGGTTTTCACTCGCGGCTTGTTAGGGCAATTTTATGTCAGATGGGCCGTGTAGAGGGTCTAGTTGGCTAGTCGAGTTTGAACGAAGGCTGGTTCTTCAAAGGTGTGGTAAGGAGGGGGGCAGCCATGGAGTCATTCAATATTAGTTATAGTTAGTTCTACAGAAGAAACTTCTCGTTTAGCGCTGAATGCTTCCCAAATGATGAATAAGAACATAACAACTGCAATCAAGGACACTAGCGATCCAATAGATGAAATTGTGTTTCACAGGGTGTAAGCATCAGGGTAGTCTGAGTACCGTCGGGGCATGCCAGCCAATCCTAGGAAATGTTGGGGGAAGAAGGTTAAATTTACCCCCACAAACATTACCCCAAAGTGAACCTTGGTTCATGTTGAGTGAAGGGTATAGCCTGTGAAAAGAGGGAATCAGTGCACGAAGCCGGCTACGATGGCAAAGACGGCACCCATTGACAGAACATAGTGGAAATGGGCGACGACATAATATGTGTCGTGTAGTACAATGTCTAGGGATGAGTTGGCAAGAACGATTCCTGTCAGTCCGCCAACTGTAAAAAGAAAAATGAATCCAAGGGCTCACAGCATTGGGGTCTCCCATTTAATATCTCCGCCGTGGAGGGTGGCTAGTCAGCTGAAAACTTTAACTCCGGTTGGGATTGCAATAATTATTGTAGCGGAGGTAAAGTAGGCACGTGTGTCGACATCCATTCCGACAGTAAACATGTGGTGAGCCCATACGATGAATCCAAGTAGGCCAATTGCTATTATTGCCCATACTATTCCCATGTAACCGAAGGGTTCTTTTTTGCCGGCGTAGTACGCTACAATGTGGGAGATCATGCCAAACCCAGGAAGAATTAGAATATAAACCTCGGGGTGTCCGAAAAATCAAAACAGGTGTTGGTATAGAATTGGATCACCCCCTCCAGCTGGATCAAAGAAGGTTGTATTAAGGTTACGGTCGGTTAGTAGCATAGTAATACCTGCCGCTAGCACGGGTAGTGAGAGCAGGAGTAATACGGCTGTAATTAATACTGCCCACACAAATAAAGGAATTTGGTACATGGACATAGCTACTGGTTTCATATTAATAATGGTTGTAATAAAGTTGATGGCCCCCAGGATAGATGAGATACCAGCCAGATGTAATGAAAAAATTGTCAGGTCAACGGATGCACCGGCGTGCGCTAAATTACCTGCAAGTGGGGGGTATACTGTCCACCCTGTGCCGGCTCCGGCCTCAACCCCCGAAGAGGCTAAGAGAAGCAAGAAAGAGGGTGGTAGGAGTCAAAAGCTTATGTTGTTTATTCGCGGGAATGCTATATCGGGTGCCCCGACTATTAGGGGAATAAGTCAATTCCCAAAGCCCCCAATTATAATTGGCATAACTATAAAGAAAATTATTACAAAGGCGTGGGCTGTGACGATTACGTTATAAATCTGGTCATCGCCTAAGAGAGCGCCGGGTTGGCTAAGCTCTGCCCGAATTAGAAGACTCAGGGCTGTCCCAACCATGCCGGCTCAAGCACCAAATACTAGGTAGAGGGTACCAATATCTTTGTGATTAGTGGAGAAAAATCAACGCGTGGTTGCCACGGGTGGGGCCCCGCCTATTGGGTTACTACTAGGCGGGGGCTAGACGGATGCTCGCTGGATTGAGCGCTTAGCTGTTAACTAAGATTTTGTAGGTTCGAGTCCTGCCTGTCTAGGGTTCAGGGGCTGAGAGATTTTCACTCCCGGTTGGGGCTTTGAAGGCCCCCGGTTTGGATCTAACCTAAGCCCCTTAAAGGGTAAGTAGGGCCAGAACTCCTGGGGTGAGGGGTAGGAGGGCTAAGGCTATTATTGTGGTTAATGCAATAGGGAGTGTGGTTTGGCATGGGTTAAATCGCCACGTGGCTGTTGATGCTAGATTATTGGGGGGTGAAATAAGCGCCACTGAATATGACAACCGTAGGTAAAAGTAGAGGCTTATTAGTGCTGAGAGTGCTGTCAGGGTGGCTAGAGCTGGTAAGTCTTGTTTTGTTAGCTCGTGGAGGATTAGTCACTTAGGCATGAACCCAGTTAGAGGAGGAAGTCCTCCTAGTGAAAGAAGGACAAGTGGGGCAATTGCAGTCAGGGCGGGTGCTTTGGCTCACGAGAGCGCCAAGCTATTAATATTGGTGGCCTTGTTAATTTTAAAAATAAGGAAAATTGAAGAGGTTATGGTAAAATAAATAATTAGGTTTAATAGGGTCAGGGCGGGTGAGAATTGGAGGGCTAGGGTTATTCATCCCAGGTGGGCAATAGATGAGTAGGCTAGAATTTTTCGTAGTTGAGTTTGGTTTAAGCCCCCTCAGCCGCCAACAAGGGTGGATAGGAGTCCTATAACAATTAGGGTTGTTGATGTGGCGGGGGTCTGGAGTTGAAGCAGCAAAGCGAATGGTGCTAGTTTTTGCCAGGTTGATAGGATGAGTCCTGTGGTGAGGTCTAGACCTTGGAGTACTTCAGGCAGTCAGGAGTGCACTGGGGCTAGGCCAATTTTTAGTGCGAGGGCCATTATAGCTAAAGTTGTGGGCAAGGGGTGAGTCACTTGCAAGATGTCTCATTGTCCTGTTATTCATGCATTTGTTGTACTTGCAAATAATAGGGTGGCGGCTGCGGCCGCTTGTGTCAAGAAGTATTTTGTGGCAGCTTCTACTGCTCGGGGGTGGTGGTGTTGGGCTATTAGGGGGATAATTGCTAGAGTGTTGATCTCTAGCCCCATTCAAGCTAGGAGTCAGTGGGAGCTAGCAAATGTAATTGTTGTTCCTAGTCCTAATGCTATAATAATAATTGAAAGAATGTAGGGGTTCATTAGCAAAATCAGGGGTTTCACCTGAATTTTTGGGGTATGGGCCCAACAGCTTGATTAGCTTATCTTGCTCTTAGGAGTCGGGGGGACTTTAACCCCCATAATACACTCTATCAAAGTGGCCCTTGGGATTCAGGCACAGCTCCTTTTAGGTTAGTGGGGGTAAAGAGGCCAGGGCGATCGGGAGGGCAAGATGTCAGATTAGTAGGCCTAGTGTGAGAGGCAGAAAAGCTTTTCAGATTAAGTGTATAAGTTGATCGTATCGGAAACGGGGGAGGGATGCTCGAACCCATAGGAAAATTACTGCTAGAATAACTAGTTTGCATATAATTAGAATTGATGAAATTAGAGGGGCACTGTGGTTGATGGAGGTGCCCAAAAATAATGATGCGGTTAGTGCATTTATGAAAAGGATGTTAGCATATTCCGCTAGAAAGAACAAGGCGAATGGTCCCCCTGCGTATTCTACGTTGAATCCGGATACAAGTTCTGACTCTCCCTCTGCTAAATCGAAGGGGGACCGATTTGTTTCTGCTAGGGTGGAGACGAATCATATTGCTCCGAGAGGTCATGCTGGTAATATTAGCCATATGTTTTCTTGGGCAGTGGCAAAGACTTGCAAGGAAAATGCACCGGCTAGAACAATGATACACAGTAAAATAAGGCCAAGGCTTACTTCATATGAGATGGTTTGGGCGACTGCTCGTAATGCTCCAACAAGTGCATATTTTGAGTTGGATGCCCAGCCTGACCCCAGAATAGAGTAAACCGCTAGGCTGGAAATAGCGAGGATAAATAGGATGTTAAGATTGAGGTCTGTAAGTGGGCTTGGGAGGGGCATGGGGGCCCATAGTGTGAGTGCTAGGGTCAGTGCTAATATAGGGGTGAGTAAAAACAGAGCTTGTGAGGAGGTGGAGGGGCGAACTGGCTCTTTGATAAACAGTTTGAGTCCATCAGCCAGGGGTTGAAATACTCCGTAGGGTCCTACTACATTTGGTCCTTTACGTAGTTGTATATACCCAAGGATCTTTCGTTCAATTAGTGTTAGGAATGCTACCGCTAGTAGGACGAGGGCAATTACAATGAGGGGGTTGACGAGGTGTGTAAGGAGTGTGGCTAAAGTCATGATAAGTTAGGGGGAGGATTTGGACCTCCGTTGGAGGATCTTAGGCCCTCTGCATCACCGGGCTCTGCCACCCTAACACTTTTATCTAAGTAGGGGGCTTGCGTCCCATTACTTGCTTTAGTTGTTGTCATCAGGTAGGGGTAGGGCGTATTTAGAAACATGGGCCCTCCTTTTTCGGTCCTTTCGTACTAGAAAAAAACGTCTTCATAGATAGAAACTGACCTGGATTGCTCCGGTCTGAACTCAGATCACGTAGGACTTTAATCGTTGAACAAACGAACCCTTAATAGCGGCTACACCATTAGGATGTCCTGATCCAACATCGAGGTCGTAAACCCCCTTGGCGATATGGGCTCTGGAAGGGGATAGCGCTGTTATCCCTGGGGTAACTTGGTTCGTTGATCGGTATTCCCGGATCAGTTTCGGTCGAATATTCCGTTAACTAGGGCAGGAGCCCTGGTTTGTAAGAGTTATATTTTGGAGAGGGGTGTGCTCTCTGGTGCTCTTTATCCGCATGGGGGATGAGCTTCCTCCATGGTCGCCCCAACCTAAGACATTGTAGCAGGTGCCCTTCAGTTCCATCCTGTGGTAAGGTTGTTGACATGGTCTGCACTGGTGTCTTAAGCTCCACAGGGTCTTCTCGTCTTATGTTTTAATCCCCGCTTCTGCACGGGGGGATCAATTTCATTGACTGGGGGGAGGAGACAGTTAAGCCCTCGTCGTGCCTTTCATACAGGTCTCCATTTAAAAGACAAGTGATTGCGCTACCTTTGCACGGTCAAAATACCGCGGCCGTTAAACTTAGTGTCACTGGGCAGGCGGGACCTCTTATTCTAGATGTGTTTGCAAGAGGCGATGTTTTTGGTAAACAGGCGAGGCTTAGTAGTTTGCCGAGTTCCTTCTCTTCCTTTTAGTCTTTCCTTTGGGCACTCCAGTGTGGGGTCAACGGTTTAATTTGGGTGGTTTTCCAGTTTTATTGGCCATTCCCCTCTTTATTTGGGTCCGTTAATTTTCAGTGGGTTGTCCAATCTGAGTTACACTTGTGCTAGGAGAAAGCCCTCAGGCTTTCTTATTACTCATACTAGCATAATCACCTCTACTACAAGTAGAGAGGCCTGGTATGTGTTAGGGGTTTTAGAGTATTTGATAGGTATAATTGGGTTTGGTTGTGCTTGAGCTTTAACGCTTTCTGAGCAGGTGGCTGCTTTTAAGCCCACTGAGATGCTACCCCTTGATTATTATAATCTTTATCCTCCTAGGAAAGTTGTGTCTTTCTTCAAAGGGGCTGTACCCCCTTTGACTAACCTCTTTAGTTATCTTTTAATCATAGTGTAATTTGTTGTTAATGAATGAAGAAATAAAGGGCTGAACTAATATCCATTTTCCAGGCAACCAGCTATAACTAGGTTCGGTAAGTTTGTCACTTCTACTCGGGGGTCGTCCCACTCTTTTGCCACAGAGACGGGTTTGCCCTAATTAGGCGGCCCTGAAGTAGCTCACCTAGTTTCGGGGGGACAAGCTATGGTTCTCCTTGCTTGCTTGTACTAGCTAATTCATGATGCAAAAGGTACGAGATATAATCTCTGCTTTTTATTACTTTACTGATTTATTTCATATCTCTTTCAGCTTTCCCTTGCGGTACTGTGTCTATTGCTCCTGTGTCCTTTTCTGTCGCCCATACTAAGGGGGTAAAATGTTTTAGTTTGGAGGGGGAGGGTTATTAGGGTTTATTAATGGGGTTTGTTGATTTTGGGTGGTTGGGCTAGCTTATGGGTGTCAGGTCGACCTGAATTGCACAGGCAACTTCTCGGTGTAAGGGAGATGCTATTCTTTTAGCTACGTCCTGTTTTATCCAAGAGCACCTTCCGGTACACTTACCATGTTACGACTTTCCTCCCCTTTGCTGTCGGAATTATTTTATTTAGTGTTGTCCGGGCGCTTGGTGAGGGTGACGGGCGGTATGTGCGCGCTTCAGGGCCGGTTTCAGCAGAACTCTCTATTTCCTGCTTACTACTAAATCCTCCTTCAATTTCATATTTCAATGAAAAATTCGTATGTGCTTGATCAAAGCAAATGTAGCCCATTTCTTCCCCCCTCATTCGTTACACCTCGACCTGACGTTTTAGGCTGTGCCAATTTTGCACACGATTTTACCTTCTCAGGGTATGCTGACGGCGGCGGTATATAGACGGATTAGGCAAGAGGGGGTGAGGTTAAACGGGGGTTATCGGTTATAGAACAGGCTCCTCTAGGTGGATATAAAGCACCGCCAAGTCCTTTGGTTTTTAGACTAGTGTCCGTAATTCCCGGGCGGACAAAATTGGTTAAATTCGGTCGATGTTTACGGCTGGGCATAGTGGGGTATCTAATCCCAGTTTGTGCCCCAGCTCTCGTGGGGTCAGGTCAGGTAAAGTCACTTTCGTGGATGAACTTCATGTTCTCGAGCAGGCGTATAACAGTCTTGAGAACTTTCGACTTTAGTTTAAAATTTTCCCTAACCACTCTTTACGCCGCTTTCTGTCAACTTGGGCCTCTCGTATAACCGCGGTGGCTGGCACGAGTTTCACCGGCCCTCTTAATCTTAACTGAGTAGAGCTTTCGCTCATGGCTTAATGTCTGTCACTGCTGAATACCCTTGAGGGTGTGGCTAAACAAGGTGTCTTGGGCTATAATTGTTGTGCCTGATACCTACTCCATGTCTCCATTCAGGGGACTGTGGGCATCCTCACGGGGGCGCGGATACTTGCATGTGTAATTTTGACTAGAGCCGACAGTAAGGCCAGGACTAAGCCTTTGTGCTTCCGGGGTTTATGAGGACCCATCTTAACATCTTCAGTGTTATGCTTTCTTTAAGCTACGGCTGC